TATACGAAAAAAAAAGAACCTTTTTTTTGTAATTCCTATGATGCAATTGGAGCTTATCAACAGAAAAGAATAAACTTCGATAGTCCTTTGTGGCTCCGGTGGCGACTAGATCAACGTATTATTTCGTCAAGAGAAGTTCCTATCGAAGTTCACTATGAATCTTTAGGTACCTATCATGAAATTTACGAGCATTATCTAGTAGTAAGAAGTACAAAAAAAGAAATTCGTTCTATATACATTCGAACCAATGTTGGTCATATTTCTTTTTATCGAGAAATCGAAGAAGCTATACAAGGTTTTTGCCGGGCCTATTCATATGATATCTAATCATATAGATGGTTGGTATCTAAGATAAGGAAATTTATGATACCGGTGTAAATTCAGGTCTTCATGGTTTAACTAGGATCATAGTTTTTCAATTTCTACGCAAATCAAGATAAAGAAAAGGCAGTTTTCCAATCATTGACTCAAACCCATTGTTGAACCGAATCCCACTGAGTGGAATATGGAGGTACTTATGGCAGAACGGGCCAATCTAGTCTTTCACAATAAAGTGATTGGCGGAACTGCCATTAAACGACTTATTAGCAGATTAATAGATCACTTCGGAATGGCATATACATCACATATCCTGGATCAAGTAAAGACTCTGGGATTCCGTCAAGCTACGGCTACATCCATTTCATTAGGAATTGATGACCTTTTAACAATACCTTCTAAAGGATGGCTAGTTCAAGATGCTGAACAACAAAGTTTGATTTTGGAAAAACATCATCATTATGGGAATGTACATGCAGTAGAAAAATTACGCCAATCCATTGAGATATGGTATGCTACAAGTGAATATTTTCGACAAGAAATGAATCCTAATTTTAGGATGACCGACCCCTTTAATCCAGTCCATATAATGTCCTTTTCGGGAGCTAGAGGAAATGCATCTCAAGTACACCAATTAGTTGGTATGAGAGGATTAATGTCGGATCCACAAGGACAAATGATTGATTTACCTATTCAAAGCAATTTGCGCGAAGGGCTATCTTTAACAGAATATATAATTTCTTGCTACGGAGCTCGTAAAGGGGTTGTAGATACTGCTGTACGAACATCAGATGCTGGATATCTTACACGCAGACTTGTTGAAGTGGTTCAACACATTGTAGTACGTCGAACGGATTGTGGTACCATTCGAGGAATTTCGGTGAATACCCAGAATGGAATGATGCCGGAAAGAATTTGGATACAAACATTAATTGGTCGTGTATTAGCAAACGATATATACAGAGGTTCACGATGCATTGCCGTTAGAAATCAAGATATTGGAATTGGACTTATCAATCGATTTAAAACCTTTCAAACACAACCAATATCTATCCGAACTCCCTTTACCTGTAGGAATACATCTTGGATCTGTCGATTGTGTTATGGCCAAAGTCCTACTCATGGTCACTTGGTGGAATTAGGAGAAGCTGTAGGTATTATTGCGGGCCAATCCATTGGAGAACCGGGCACTCAACTAACATTAAGAACTTTTCATACTGGCGGAGTATTCACAGGGGGTACTGCAGAACAGGTGCGAGCACCTTATAATGGAAAAATTAAATTCAATGAGGATTTGGTTCATCCTACACGTACACGTCACGGGCATCCTGCTTTTCTATGTTATATAGACTTGTATGTTACGATTGAAAGTGGTGATATTATACATAATGTGACTATTCCACCAAAAAGTTTTCTATTAGTTCAAAATAATCAATATGTAAAATCAGAACAAGTGATTGCCGAGATTCGCGCAGGAACATACACTTGGAATTTAAAAGAAAAAGTTCGAAAACATGTCTATTCTGACTTAGAAGGAGAAATGCATTGGAGTACCGACGTGTACCATGCATCAGAATTTAGATATAGTAATGTCCATATCTTACCAAAAACAAGTCATTTATGGATTTTATCAGGAAAATCATACGGGTCCGGTTCAGTATCTTTTTCAATCCGAAAAGATCAAGATCAAATGAACATTCATTATCTTTCTACTGGAGAAAGATATATTTGTAACCTTTTAGCAAGTAATAATAAAGTAAGACATAAATTGTTTCGTTTCAATCCTTCTGATAAAAAAGAAAGAAGGATTTCATATTATTCAATATTTAATCAAATCATATCTATAGATCATTGTCATTTTACACATCCTACTATTTTCCATGATACTACGGATTTATTAGCAAAGAGGCGGAGAAATAGATTTATTATTCCATTTCAATTCCAATCGATTCAAGAACGAGACAAAGAGCTAATGTTAGCTTCCAGTATCTCGATTGAAATACCAATCAATGGTATTTTTCGTAGAAATAGCATTCTTGCTTATTTCGATGATCCTCAATACCGAACACAGAGCTCGGGAATTACTAAATATAGGACTATAGGTATAAATTCCATTTTTAAAAAAGAGGATTTTTTAATTGAGTATCAAGGAGTTAAAGAATTTAAGACAAAATACCAAATTAAAGTAAATCAATTTTTTTTCATTCCCGAGGAAGTGCATATTTTACCAGAATCTTCTTCCATAATGGTACGGAACAATAGTATCGTTGAAGTAGATACACAAATCACTTTAAATATAAGAAGTCGAGTAAGGGGATTGGTCCGATTGGAGAAGAAAAAAAAAAAGATTGAATTAAAAATATTTTCCGGGGGTATCTTTTTTCCCGGAGAAATGGATAAGATATCCCGACACAGTGCCATGTTGATACCACCAGGAACGGTAAAAAAAAATTCAAAAAAAAAAAAAATGAAAAATTGGATCTATGCCCAATGGATCACAATTACGAAAAAAAAGTATTTTGTTTTGGTTCGACCGGTAATTTTATATGAAATAGCAGATAGGATCAATTTAGTAAAACTTTTTCCCCAAGATATGTTCCAAGAAAGAGAGAATCTGGAACTTAAAGTTATTAATTATATTCTTTCTGGAAATGGAAAATCCATTCGGGGAATTTCTGATACAAGTATTCAATTAGTTCGGACTTGTTTAGTCTTAAATTGGGATCAAGACAACAAATATTCTTCTATCGAAAATGCGCATGCTTCTTTTGTTGAAGTAAGTATAAATGGTTTGGTTAGATATTTCTTAAGAATTGACTTAGTGAAATCCCATATTTCATATATAAGAAAAAGGAATAATCCGCCCGGTTCAAGATTTATCTCGGATAATGAGTCGGACCGCACCACTATCAATCCATTTTTTTCTATTGATTCGAGGAAAAAAATTCAACAATCACTTAGTCAAAATCATGCAACTATTCGTATGTTGTTGAATAGAAATGAGAAATGCCGATCTTTGATAATTTTGTCATCATCGAATTGTTTTCAAATACGATCATTCAACGATGGAAAATATTACAATGGGATAAAAGAAGGAATTAATCAAATTCAAAGAGATCCTATGATTCCAATTAAAAATTCGTTAGGTCCTTTAGGAATAGCCCCTCAAGTTGCCAATTTTTATTTTTACCATTTAATAACTCATAATCAGATCTCGATAATTAAAAATTGGCAACTTGACAAATTAAAGGAAACTTTTCAAGTATTCAAATATTATTTCATGGACGAAAACGAGAGAATTTATAAACCCGATCTGTGTAGTAACATCATTTTAAATCCATTCTATTTGAATTGGTATTTTCTCCACCAAAATTATTGTGAAAAAACGTTTACAATAATTAGTCTTGGTCAATTTATTTGTGAAAATGTATGTATAGTTCAAACGAAAAATGCACCACACCTAAAATCGGGTCAAATTCTAACTGTTCAAATGGATTCTGTAGGAATAAGATCGGCTAACCCTTATTTGGCGACTCCCGGAGCAACAGTTCATGGCCATTATGGGGAAATACTTTCTGAAGGAGATATATTAGTTACATTTATATATGAAAAATCGAGATCAGGTGATATAACACAAGGCCTTCCAAAAGTAGAACAGGTATTAGAAGTTCGTTCGATTGATTCAATATCGATGAACCTAGAAAAGAGAGTTGATACTTGGAATGAGCGTATAACAAAAATTCTTGGCATTCCTTGGGGATTCTTGATTGGTGCTGAGCTAACGATAGCACAAAGTCGTATTTCTTTGGTTAATAAAATTCAAAAAGTTTATCGATCCCAGGGAGTTCACATTCATAATAGACATATAGAAATTATTGTGCGTCAAATAACATCAAAAGTATTGGTTTCAGAAGATGGAATGTCTAATGTTTTTTTGCCCGGTGAACTAATTGGATTGTTGCGAGCCGAACGAGCTGGGCGTTCCTTAGAAGAGGCGATTTGCTATCGAGTTCTATTATTGGGGATAACAAAAACATCTCTGAATACTCAAAGTTTCATATCTGAAGCAAGTTTTCAAGAAACTGCTAGAGTTTTATCAAAAGCCGCTCTCCGGGGGCGCATAGATTGGTTGAAAGGTCTGAAAGAGAACGTTGTTTTAGGGGGAATGATACCAGTTGGTACCGGATTCAAAAGAATAATGCACCGTTCAAAGCAAAGGCAATATAACAAGATGACCTCGGAAACAAAAAAAAATAAATTATTTGAGGGCGAAATGAGAGATATTTTGTTTCACCACAGAGAATTCTTTTTTTTTGTTTCAAAGAATTTATGCGATACATCGCAGCAATCTGGTAATAATTCCTAAAATAATGATTCTTAAGGGCGGATTCATCTTCGGTCATTTTATTTTGTATAATAAAAGAAAGATAATAAAGAGAATAATCATATTAACTATTAAATAGAAAAAAGGGCCCGATCATTTATCAATGGCCAATCTTCGGTAGAAGAGAAGGTTCCTTTGGAACACTTATTTATTTCTATTTCAGTATACCAAGTCTCTTTCTTTCATTTCAAAAAATTTATAGAATTTCTATTTTGAAATGAAAGAAAAGTGTGGGGATAAAGATAAATGACAAAAAGATATTGGAACATAATCTTGGAAGAGATGATGGAAGCTGGAGTTCATTTCGGCCACGGTACTAGAAAATGGAATCCTAAAATGTCACCTTATATATCTGCAAAGCGTAAGGGTATTCATATTACAAATCTTATTAGAACTGCTCGGTTTTTATCAGAAGCTTGTGATTTAGTTTTTGATGCAGCAAGTGGGGGAAAACAATTCTTAATTGTTGGTACAAAAAAAAAAGCAGCTGATTCAGTAGCACGGGCTGCAATAAGAGCTAGGTGTCATTATGTTAATAAAAAGTGGCTCGGCGGTATGTTAACGAATTGGTATACTACAGAAACACGACTTCAAAAGTTCAGGGACTTAAGAATGCAACAAAAGACGGGGGGACTCAATAGTTTTCCAAAAAGAGATGCCGCTATATTGAAGAGACATTTAGCTCATTTGGAAACATATCTTGGCGGCATTAAATATATGACGGGGTTACCTGATATTGTAATAATCGTCGATCAACAAGAAGAATATACGGCTCTTCGAGAATGTATAACTTTGGAAATTCCAACAATTTGTTTAATCGATACAAATTGTGACCCGGACCTCGCCGATATTTCAATTCCAGCTAATGATGATGCTATAGCCTCAATTCGATTAATTCTTAACAAATTAGTATTTGCAATTTGTGAGGGTCGTTCTAGCTATATACGAAATTCTTGATTAATAATAAGATAAAAAAATTATTGGATTTGGTTGAAGGGGTTCATAGATTTAGGGAATCGATTACTATGACTAGACTAGTAATAAATTGTACAAAAAATCAAAATATAAATAATATAAAATATAAATAATATAAAAAGAACAAACAAAAATTTTATGTGATTAGTGACAGTATTCAAAATCAAAAATGAAAGTAGACAAATCAAAAAGGAAAGGAGATGTTTGAATAAAAATAATTCCCCTTCAAGTTCTTATTTTTTTTTAGAGGACAGGACAATATGAATGTTTTATTATGCTCTATCAACACATTAAAAAGATTATATGATATATCTGCTGTGGAAGTAGGTCAACATTTCTATTGGCAAATAGGGAGTTTCCAAGTACATGCCCAAGTACTTATTACCTCTTGGGTTGTAATTGCTATCTTATTAGTTTCAGCCATTCTAATTATTCGAAATCTGCAAACAATTCCCGCTTTCGGTCAGAATTTCTTTGAATATGTTCTTGAATTCATTCGAGACGTGAGCAAAACTCAGATTGGAGAAGAATATGGTCCGTGGGTTCCTTTTATTGGAACTTTGTTTCTATTTATTTTTGTTTCTAATTGGTCGGGGGCTCTTTTACCTTGGAAAATTATACAATTACCTCATGGGGAGTTAGCTGCACCCACAAATGATATAAATACTACCGTTGCATTAGCCTTACTTACATCAATTGCATATTTCTATGCAGGTCTTTCAAAAAAAGGATTAGCTTATTTCAGTAAATACATCCAACCAACTCCAATCCTTTTACCGATTAACATCTTAGAAGATTTTACAAAACCCTTATCTCTTAGTTTTCGACTTTTCGGAAATATATTAGCTGATGAATTAGTAGTTGTTGTTCTTGTTTCTTTAGTACCTTTAGTAGTTCCTATACCTGTCATGTTCCTTGGATTATTCACAAGTGGTATTCAAGCTCTCATTTTTGCTACTTTAGCTGCGGCTTATATAGGTGAATCCATGGAAGGCCATCATTGACCTGTTTTATAAAAAATAGTCTTTTTCGTTTAGCTTGCCGCACATATATTGCGGCTCAATATAATCTACTTAGTAAACATCTATATCTATCTACCTATAGCTATCTATATCTATATAGATAGATATAGGTAGATAGATATTCGATTAGCATATATTAGTATATGATTAGCATATATTAGTATATATTGGATATTCGAAAAAAAAAATAAAAAAAGTTAAGAGCCATAATTCGAATTCTGTATGATATTTACGTTTACGACGTGTGATAAAAAGATACTATATAGAACTAAAGGAGATTCCCGTTTCATTCACATTCAACGATTGCCCAAAAGAGAATTCAAAAAATAATATTTAGATCACCCAAATTCCAATATTTCTATGAAACAATAATTAAATCTAACGAATTTATTTAGATTGATTGTATCCATATGAGATAATAATAAAAGGGGGAGGACAGCTTAAAAAAACAAGATAAAAAATTAAGTAGAAGTGAGGGGGGTCAAACAGGGTGTATATAATCTGATCACTATAAGACAACTCTTTCTTTGTTTTTGAGGTTTCAAAAAATGATTTTCGAATTCGATTGAATCTAAAACACAAAATAATTGGTTTACAGCATAGAAGAAACCCACGTATATGTGATAGGATATTCTATATGAACTAGTTATATATGAACTAACCATATATATAAAATAACAAATATTTTATATATAAAATTGCCCCACTACTACTGTAAATTTGGATAGGGATTAAAAAACAAAGCCCTTCCGTTTCATCTCTAATTGTGAATTGAATATTCAATGACTAAAAAAATGGAATAAAAAAACGAAGAATTCAAAGAATGATTCCAAATTTAAGGTAAAATAAGAACAAAGGTTATACATATTCACAAAAAAACTACGTAGGTAGAGACGAAAAAAGAAATCTCGAAGTAATTCGTATAGTTCAATAACTTTTATTATTTTCAATTCGGAATTCTTATTAATTACTTTAACCGAATAAATCTTGGTAATTGAAAAATTAAGTCATAATTTATTGGTTGATTATATCATTAACTATTTCTTTATTTTATATTTAGGTTACGAGGAAATTATCATGAATCCAATTATTTCTGCTGCTTCTGTTATTGCTGCTGGGTTGGCCGTAGGGCTTGCTTCTATTGGACCTGGGGTTGGTCAAGGCACTGCTGCAGGGCAAGCTGTAGAAGGGATTGCACGACAACCGGAGGCAGAGGGAAAAATACGAGGTACTTTATTGCTTAGTCTGGCTTTTATGGAAGCTTTAACAATTTATGGACTGGTTGTAGCATTAGCGCTTTTATTTGCTAATCCTTTTGTTTAATCCTAAAAAAATAGAAATACATATCCTTTTTCCGTGGACTTGCTTTACTGGTCTTGCTTTTTCGAATTATATTAATATTTCACTCCTAGAATTCTTTATCCGTTCGGACAAGAACACAGGGGAAGGACTAATTGAAAGGTGAAGAATTCACATACAGATTCGCCCTCTTTCTTCTCTTTTTTAGTCCAATGAACCCCCCTTTTTTAAGAGAATTTTTCTCAAGTGTTAAAACTTGAAAGATTTTGCAATTGAGATAAGAACTGGTATCTAATTCTAATAAGTATCATTCTTTTAGGGAATCTTCCAATTGATTGACCAATCCAAATAATATATAGATATATATATCTAGATATATATATCTAGATATATATATATCTAATATAGGAATCTTAGAAAGATAATTAGTCTATTCATAAGAGGAGATGAGATCATATGAAAAATATAACCGATTCTTTCCTTTGTTTGGGCTACTGGCCATCCGCCGGAAGTTTCGGGTTTAATACCGATATTTTAGCAACAAATCCAATAAATCTTAGTGTAGTGTTAGGTGTATTGGTTTTTTTTGGAAAGGGAGTGTGTGCGAGTTGTTTATTTCAAAGAATAGATTGGATCCAACCAAACTGCACTTTTTAGTTATAACTAATAAAATGTGCATAATCCCGCGAATTACTTCTGAATTAATTTAAATTTTTCAATAATTTAAGAAAAAGAAAAAATAGTTAAGAACCATAGCATTTCGCGATTTATTGGTAATCCATTTTGATTCTCTATTAACCAATAATTTTGGACTATTACCATGGTTAAAGTGAATAGTTTGAAGTCTAGACGCAGTGTAGTACTCTTTCTACCACTATGTTAATACAGAAATGAAATGATTTCGATAAAATTATTAGATTTTTTTTTCGATATAGAACACTCATGTCGATAAAATGGCTTGAATCCTATTTACTTACGGCGAGAAATTGAAAAACGGGTTAATTTAACCCTCCCTTTTGTACAATGCGTAATCGATGACCTATGTATAAATGAATAAGAATTCTTTGGATTTGAAGAAAAAAAAACAATTTTGCTGACATATATTTGTTTGGTCAGAAGAGTCCTCCGAATATTCTGGTCTTATATTGGTAATTGTTTTCAATATTTTTAAAATAAAAATAGAGAAGAGAGGATAGGCTCATTACATAAAAAATGGGGAAATTTCCCATAAGTAATTGAGTGTGAGAGCCAAATGAATCGAAAGATTCATGTTTGGTTCGGGAAGAGATCATAGACATTTTGAAATGAATGGAAAGAGAGTCTACTTTCATTAAGTGATTTATTAGATAATCGAAAACAGAAAATCTTGAGAACTATTCGAAACTCAGAAGAATTACGGGAAGGGGCCGTTGAACAGCTAGAAAAAGCCCAAGCCCGCTTAAGGAAAGTCGAAACGGAAGCAGATCGGTTTCGGGTGAATGGATATTCTGAGATCGAACGAGAAAAATTGAATTTAATTAATTCAATTTATACGACTTTGGAACAATTAGAAAATTACAAAAACGAAGCCATTCATTTTGAACAACAAAGAGTGATTAATCAAGTCCGACAACGGGTTTTACAACAAGCCTTACAGGGAGCTCTAGGAACTCTAAATAGTTGCTTGAACAACGAGTTACATTTACGTACTGTCAGTGCTAATATTAGCATGTTTGGGGCGATGAAAGAAAAAATAACTGATTAGTCTTTCTATTATAAAAATAGAGTATAGGCATTATTTTTTTCTTCTAAAAAAATAAAATTAAGAAATTTTCATGGTAACCATTCGTGCAGATGAAATTAGTAAAATTATCCGTGAACGCATTGAGCAATATAATACGGAAGTCAAAATTGTAAATACGGGTACTGTACTTCAAGTAGGCGATGGTATTGCTCGTATTTATGGTCTTGATGAAGTAATGGCGGGTGAATTAGTGGAATTTGAAGAGGGTACTATAGGCAT